AGAATTCGGATAGAGAAGCAAAAGTTTTAGCTCAACATATATATATGTCTGTTTTCAAAGCACGAAGAGTAATTGATCAGATTCGGGGACGTTCTTATGAGGAAACACTCATGATACTGGAACTAATGCCTTATTGGGCATCTTATCCAATTTTAAAATTAGTTTATTCTGCAGCAGCAAATGCTAGTCATAATATGGGTTTAAATGAAGCTGATTTATTTATTAGTAAAGCTGAAGTCAATAGAGGTGCTATTGTAAAAAAGTTAAAACCCCGGGCTCGAGGACGTAGTTATCTGATAAAAAAAACCACTTGTCATATAAAGATTTCTTTAAAATCTAAAATTTAGATTCCTATTTAGAAAAAAATGGATGGAAAAAGAATATAAAAATATGGGACAAAAAATAAATCCACTTGGTTTCAGACTTGGAACAACTCAAAGTCATCATTCTTTTTGGTTCGCAAAATCAAAGAATTTTTCCATGGGTCTACAAGAAGATGAAAGAATACGGAATTGTATTAAGGACTATGTAAAAAAAAATAAGAAAATATCCTCAGGTTTCGAAGGAATTGCCCGTATAGTAATTCAAAAAAGAATAGATTTGATTCAGGTCATAATCTACATTGGATTTCCCAACTTATTAATAGAAGGACGGACACGGGGAGTCGAAGAATTACAGATGAATGTACAAAAAAAGTTTCATTCTGTAAACCGGAGACTCAATATTGCTATCACAAGAATTGAAAAGCCTTATGGACAACCTAATATTCTTGCAGAATATATAGCTTTACAATTAAAAAATAGAGTCTCATTTCGAAAGGCAATGAAAAAAGCTATTGAATTAACTGAACAAACGGATACAAAAGGAATTCAAGTGCAAATTGCAGGACGTATCGACGGAAAAGAGATTGCACGTGTCGAATGGATCAGAGAAGGCAGGGTTCCCTTACAAACAATTCGCGCTAAAATTGATCACTGTTCCTATACAATTAGAACTATCTATGGAGTCTTAGGCATCAAAATTTGGATATTTGTAAACCAAGAATAAGAAAATAAGAATAATGGACCTTTCTTTATCTCGCCATTCTGCTCATCGATAAAAAAGATTTAGAAACTCTTTTCTTATTTTTTTCTTAATCAATTAATCAAAGAAAAACAAACAATTATAATTCTATAAGGTTGAATAAAAATTTGATTTACCCTTTGATTTCATTTAGATTTTATTATAATTGCTATGCTCAGTGTGTGACTCGTTAGTTTTTTCTTTAGAGTTTAGAATTTAGATTGAAAAAAGAAAAAAGAAACAGTCTGGCCCGACTATAAACTTAGTAACTATCAAAACTCAAGAAACTCAAAATTAAAAACCAACTTATTGCTTCGTATTGTCGAGATCCCAAGAAACAGTCACTATATGACTGAATCGATCATATAGTTGTAGCAACTGAAATTCTTTTTTTTTTAATAAAAAAGAAATCTGATTATGAATTGTGAAAAAAAAAAAGGGGGATGTGGAAAAATGGAAGGATGATAGAAAGAGAGAATAAAGATATCAATGATATATGATTCCCATATGTATGGTTTATGAAGAATTAACTCATAAAAAAAAATAAAAAAGGCAGTGTTATAAAGCATAAACATCAATATATATCAATATATAATAAAAATAAAAAATATCTAATTACACTAATTACAATAGAATAAGAAATATACAAATAAAAAATAGAAACTATAGAAGAAAATAAATTAAATAAATGAAATTAAAATAATAATCTAAATAATAGAAAATAGAGAATAATTGAATCGAGCTTCGGGTTAAGAAAAACTGAGGAGATTAACTCGCAAACAAATAACAAATTTTGTTGAGAGCTCCATTGCAGAGTTCAAAGCCTAAGCATTAATAGAGAAGCTATGGGAACGATGGAACCCGTGATTACATAGGATTTTCTTGAAAACGAATCAATCCTAATGATTCATTGGGTAGGATGGCGTAATGAACCAAAAAAATATATTTATTCTGAATGGTCATGAATTGACCCTACAAATGAAGGAGGAAAGAGTCAATATTCGCCCGCGAAACCTTTCTTTATTTTTCTTTAATTTCAGAATTTCTTTTTATTAGAAATTTTGATAAAATAAAAAGATAAAATAAAATAGAAAAACACACCTAGTTATATATAAAGCTACCTATGTAACAAATCCAAAAATTCAATATAAAAAATTAGTATATTCTTTATTTTGATAGAATGAAATACTAGAATGAAATACAGAAATACATGTGTATATTGTGTATATATAATATTTAATATTATTGAATCATTATTGAATCATTTCATTCGTGAGGAGCTGGATGAGAAGAAACTCTCATGTCCGGTTTTGCAGTAGAGATGGAATTCAGAAACAACCATCAACTATAACCCCAAAAGAACCAGATTTCGTAAACAACATAGAGGTCGAATGAAGGGAATATCTTGCCGAGGCAATCAGATTTGTTTTGGCAGATACGCTCTTCAGGCACTTGAACCTGCTTGGATCACAGCTAGACAAATAGAAGCAGGGCGAAGAGCAATGACACGATATGCGCGTCGTGGTGGAAAGATATGGGTACGTATCTTTCCCGACAAACCTGTTACTGTGAGACCTACAGAAACACGTATGGGTTCGGGAAAGGGATCCCCCGAATATTGGGTATCCGTTGTTAAACCGAGCCGAATACTTTATGAAATTAGTGGAGTATCAGAAACTGTAGCCAAAGCTGCTATGAAAATAGCAGCATGCAAAATGCCTATACGAACTCAATTTGTTATTTCAGGATAGGTAAACAAAAGTAAAAGAAGAAGGAGTATGGATAATGAAAAAACAACTACGGATTTCTTTATCTCTGGACAGACAATATTTCTTTTTTTTTTTTTTTTATTATCCCTTGCATTTAAATAAGAGATTAAAATAAAAATGATATGATTCAACCTCAGACCCTTTTGAATGTAGCGGATAACAGTGGAGCTCAAGAATTGATGTGTATTCGAATCATAGGAACTGGTAATCACCGATATGCTCATATTGGCGATGTTATTGTTGCTGTAATCAAAGAAGCAGTGCCCAACATGCCTCTAGAAAGATCAGAAATAATTAGAGCTGTGATTGTACGCACGTGTAAAGAACTCAAACGTGACAACGGCATGATAATACGATATGATGACAATGCAGCGGTTATCATTGATCAAGAAGGAAATCCAAAAGGAACTCGAATCTTTGGTGCGGTTGCTCGAGAATTGCGACAGTTGAATTTTACTAAAATAGTTTCATTAGCACCCGAGGTCTTATAGATTCTTATAGATGAAAATAGGATATATCCTATCTATATTCTATATATAGAATATTCAAATATCTGAAATAGATCTGATTAATAGATTGTGTCTCATGTATATACTTTAAATTTCTTAGAAATTTTAATAATGAAATAATAAAAAAATTTAATAAAAAATAAAACAAAAAAGAAGCATGTTGATTATATCAAAATTAGAAGGCACCAATAACTATAGTTCATCATGGGTAGGGACATTATTGCCGATATAATAACTTCTATAAGAAATGCTGACATAGATCAAAAAGGAAGAGTTCAAATAGTATCTACTAATATCACTAAAAACATTGTGAAAATACTTTTACGAGAAGGTTTTATTGAAAACGTTCGAAAACATCAAGAAAGTCAAAAAAATTTCTTGGTTTCAACCTTACGACATAGAAAGACTAGGAAAGGGAATAAAATAAAATTAAAACGTATCAGCCGACCCGGTCTACGAATCTATTCCAACTATCAACGAATTCCTAAAATTTTAGGTGGAATGGGAATTGTAATTCTTTCTACTTCTCGAGGTATAATGACAGATCGAGAAGCTCGACTAGAAAAAATTGGAGGAGAAATTTTGTGTTATATATGGTGATTCTCCTGGGGTACCCTAATTTTCTCTTGAACTTACTATTTGTAAAAGAGAGAGGAGAAGTGAATTATAGAACTCTTCCTCTATTAATTAATACTTAAAGGGGGTTCCCTGGAATGAAAGAACAAAAATTGATTCATGAGGGTTTAATTACTGAATCACTTCCCAACGGTATGTTCCGAGTTCGATTAGATAATGAAGATCTAATTCTAGGTTATATTTCAGGGAGAATCCGACGCAGTTTTATACGTATACTACCCGGAGATAGAGTCAAAATCGAAATGAGTCGTTATGATTCAACCAGGGGACGTATAATTTATAGACTTCGCAAAAAAGATTCGAACGATTAGATCATTCTTTGAAACATCCTTTTCGTAGGGATATAATTCGAAGTTCAAAAATGCAATAAACTAATTTTTGTTTCAAAAAAAATAGATTCAGAATGAAAATAAGGAATGATAAATATGAAAATAAGGGCTTCTGTTCGTAAAATTTGTGAAAAATGTCGTTTGATTCGTAGGCGGGGTCGAATTATAGTCATTTGTTCCAATCTGAGACATAAACAGAGACAGGGGTAATCCTTCTCAAGTTCTAAATCAAGAACTTTTTAAAAGAAAAACCCATGTACATCATGTACATGTAAAAAGAAAGGATTCGTTTTTATATTAAATAGCTATCCCCGTATCTTTCTGATTCTTCTTTCTTTTTATTTTATTCTTATGGAATATGATCTAATAAAATATGACAAAACCTATAGCAAAAATTGGTTTACGTAAGAATGCACGTATTGGTTCAAAAAAGAATGAACGTAGAATACCAAAAGGAGTTATTCATGTTCAAGCGAGTTTCAACAATACTATTGTAACTGTTACAGATGTACGAGGTCGGGTGGTTTCTTGGGCTTCCGCAGGTACTTCTGGATTCAGAGGCACAAGAAAAGGAACACCCTATGCTGCTCAAGCCGCGGCATTTAATGCTATTCGTACATTAGTTGATCAGGGTATGCAACGAGCAGAAGTTATGATAAAGGGTCCAGGTCTCGGAAGAGATGCGGCATTACGAGCCATTCGGAGAAATGGGATGCTATTAAGTTTCGTACGTGATGTAACACCCATGCCGCATAATGGATGTCGCCCCCCTAAAAAAAGACGTGTGTAGAAATAATAATTCAAGAGATTCCAAGAGAAATAAATGATTCAATGATCTGATCCAATAATCATAAATAAAAGAAAAATAATAGTATGGTTCGAGAAGAAGTAGCAGGATCCACTCGAACACTAAAGTGGAAATGTGTTGAATCAAGAGTAGACAGCAAGCGTCTTTATTATGGTCGTTTTGTTCTGTCCCCGCTTATGAAAGGTCAAGCCAATACCATAGGTATTGCCATGCGAAGGGCTTTACTTGGAGAAATAGAAGGAACATGTATCACACGTGCAACATCTGAAAATGTTCTGCATGAATATTCTACGATAGAGGGTATTGAAGAATCAGTACATGAGATTTTAATAAATTTGAAAGAGATTGTATTGAAAAGTAATCTCTATGGAGTTAGGGGCGCATCCATTTGCGTCAGGGGACCTAAATACATAACAGCTCAAGATATTATCTCACCACCTTCTGTACAAATAGTTGACACGACACAGCATATAGCTAACCTGACAGAACCAATTGATTTGTGTATTGAATTACAAATCAAGAGAGATCGTGGATATCATATGAAATCCACAAATGAATCTCACGATGGAAGTTATCCTATAGATATTGTATCTATGCCTGTTCGAAATGCAAATCATAGTATTCATTCTTATGGGACTGGGAATGAAAAACAAGAGATACTCTTTCTAGAAATATGGACGAATGGAAGTTTAACTCCTAAAGAAGCACTTTATGAAGCTTCTCGTAATTTGATTGATTTATTGATTCCTTTTCTACATGCAGAGGAAGAGTACATGAATTTAGAGGAAAATGAAAACAGATGGAATCTACCCTTTTTTTCCTTTCAAGACAGATTCACTAATCTCAAGAAAAACAAAAAAGGAATTCCATTGACATGTATTTTTATTGACCAATCAGAATTGTCTTCCAGGACCTATAATTGTCTCAAAAGGTCCAATATACATACATTATTGGACCTTTTGAATCACAGTCAAGAAGATCTTATGAAAATGGAATATTTTCGCATAGAAGATATAAAAAAGATATTGGGCACTCTACAGAAGCATTTTGCAATCAATTTACCTAAGAAAAAGTTTTCATTTTAAATCCATTGGAATTTTTTAGTTTTTAGAATTATAAATTATAAATAAAATAAAAAATAATAGAATAAGTTTTGAATCTCCGACACGGTCCATATATTTGCAGAATAGATACATAATAAGATTGAGGTATCTAGGGAAGATCCAGAAGAGGATCTTCCTTAGATACCTATGTCGTGGTATTTAACTTTGAAAAAGACCTAAAGTGAGGGATTTATCGATAGGTAAAGTTGCTCCAATACCTAACCAAAGAGCTACTGCGGTACCGATCAAAAATACTGTTGTAGCTACTGGACGACGAAATGGATTTTGGAATTTATTGACATTCTCCAAAAAAGGTACTGTCAATAATCCTATTGGTACTGAAACCATTAAAAGAACACCCAATAATTTATTGGGCACTGTGCGAAGTATTTGAAATACGGGAAAGAAGTACCATTCGGGTAATATTTCCAACGGAGTTGCAAACGGATCCGCCGGTTCACCTATCATTGACGGCTCTAGAACTGCTAAACCCACACTACATGCAATAGTGCCTAGGATTACTACTGGAAAGATATATAAAAGATCATTGGGCCATGCGGGTTCTCCATAATAATTATGTCCCATCCCTTTAGCCAATTTAGCTCTTAATACAGGATCATTCAAATCAGGTTTCTTTGTTATTTGGATAGGTTAACTCTTGTGGATCCATCCCCCAAAAGAACCGGACATGATAATTTTTTATCATCCGGCTCGAGCAAGAATCAAAAGAATCACAGAAATAGATCCATAGAACATAAATAGGTCCATAGAAAACCTATATTTTATACATATCTACATATATAATGTAGAATGACTCTATGTAATAAACTCTTTATCAAATTCCATTTCCCCGAGTTTCAACGATTCATTATTCATTGCAAATAATTCAGTTCTGGCAACAGGGAAATGCTCAATATCCAAGTCGGCTTACAAATTTGATCATGATCAAGTGCTTTTTGGATTGTCTCATATCTTTTGGTTGGTATTTATCCTCACAACATCTCGATTGTATTACATAAACAAAATACAAAGTTTTTACTTGTTACTAATAAAGTCTAGCCCCTGTTCTTCCTTAGATCCCTTATTTAACTCCGATAGTATAATAGATCAGGGTCGATGCAAAGGAAATGAATGCATCTACATACTATAAAAAAATTACTAAGATTACTAAAAAATTACTAAAAAAAAAAAAAAAAATCAAACAAAGTAAATAAATAGAACATTGGATCATTCCACATCACTTATTCTAGGGATCTTACGGAGCCTTTTCATGTATGACATGATTCGGGTATGATCATAGAAAATATTCTCCTCAAGTTAAAACCGGCCTATCCTATGCTACATAAAGGGACTGACATGATGGTTGGATGTGGAGACACGTTGGGTTGTGAATTCCAACTTGGCGGATAAAATCATAGATCTGCATGGACCAATCAATAGTTCAAGTCACACACTCCCATAATCCATCCCCTTTTAGGAAAATATAGTTCAACTATTCGATTCGTATCAAATAAAAAATACTTCAGAATTGAATACAAGTATCCAAATAACATGCCTTATTTTTCAATAATACATATTTGTAGCAATAAAAGACTCTTGTTCCTCCCCTATATAATAAATTACAAATATCTATGATCTGCCTTCTCTATAAAGGACCCGAAATACCTTGCTTACGTATCATTGGAAAGTGCATTAACATAAATACGGCAGTAAGAAGAGGCAATACAAAAGTATGTAAACTATAAAAACGAGTCAAAGTGGACTGGCCCACACTAGCACTTCCACGTAAGAATTCTACCAAAGGTGATCCTATTATAGGAATAGCTTCAGGTACGCCTGTTACAATTTTTACTGCCCAATAGCCAATTTGGTCCCGAGGTAAGGAATAACCAGTTACGCCAAAAGATGCGGTCAATACAGCCAGAACTACCCCTGTAACCCAAGTTAATTCGCGGGGTTTTTTAAAACCCCCCGTAAGATACACACGAAATACGTGCAAGATCATCATTAGAACCATCATACTTGCTGACCATCGATGAACTGATCGAATTAACCAACCAAAGTTGGCCTCAGTCATTATGTATTGAACAGAGGAAAAAGCCTCTGTAACAGTTGGACGATAGTAAAAGGTCATAGCAAAACCCGTAGCTACTTGTACTAAAAAACAAGTCAGCGTAATCCCCCCTAAACAATAAAATATATTGACATGAGGAGGAACATATTTACTAGTTATATCATCTGCAATCGCTTGAATCTCGAGACGTTCCTCGAACCAATCATATACTTTATTGAGATAGGTAAACCAAGAAAGACTCCCCCTCTTAGAGCCGTATATGAAAATTTCATCTCGTACGGCTCAAGCCGAAACACACAAATACTGGTTTCAACGGATATGGAATAGAGAGTTTCAAACTTCTTGTGGCTTAGCCACTTGACTCGATTTGACCCAAAGATACGAAGTAAGAAAAATCCGGAATCTCTTCTTTGTGATGATAATGCCAAGAAATACAATATCAAGTTGGCTCATCTATCTTTCTTTATGTTAATCATGACAGGCCTCTTGAATCTTCTCTTCCCTATCTTTTTTTTTTTGATAGGAATTCTCTTGTTGAGACCCTATGAATCAATTGAAACCTCAGATTCATACTAGAACCACGATGATTTAAGAAAACCAAAGCTAAACTCAAAGGATTTCTGAGTAAAAACCATTTGATCATCACTTCTTCAATGAATGTAATAACTCAACAAAATCTAGAGAAAGAGGTTTCTTTCGGAAGTATGAAGGAAAAAATTGTTTGATTTAGAAAAGACCTATTTCCCTATTTCCATTTTTTTTTTAATCCGGTTGCGAGGTCTGAATAATAGGTATGAATCATAGTTCAACTATTTCTTTTCTTGATCTATTCTATATAGTCCGTGCTCCAGAGACTAGAATAAATATCTGACGAGGTAGAATCATCTTGATAGAGATGACAGGTCCATTCTCTGTATTATCAATAGGATCAATTATAACAAGTCACACGCTCATATTCCGGAAATGAAATATCGAAACAAATAAATTTCACGATCGAACTACCAGAATGGTCTATAAATCCAAGTCTTAGGTAATCTTAAGTTGAAGTATTCAGTATCTTAAGCATTAAGTAAGTATAAGTAAAATAATCTTTTTGCTAGGACTTACTAGTTTTTATGAACTAATTCATTGAAATTCCATCCAGTAAAACAGATGAATTATAAATTTCTAAAATAATAGATAGAAATATTGCAAATAGAGCCATTGCAACTCCCATAAGTGGTGTAGTCCCCCACCCTGGAGCTACTTTTCCATATTCCGAATTCAATGGTTTCAATAAACTCCCTACGCCAGTTGATCTTGGCCCAGATCTAGAACTACTCTCAACGGTTTTTGTAGCCATAAATCCTCTTTCATCATGGGTTTAAATCTGTTGACTTTGTATACCATTCCGTTGTAGTTGTAAATAAACAACATTATCGTGATCCTTTGTGATCTTGAAATTATCGAAAAATGGAAACAGCAACCCTAGTCGCCATCTCCATATCCGGTTTACTTGTAAGCTTTACTGGGTATGCCTTATATACCGCTTTTGGGCAACCCTCTCAAAAATTAAGAGATCCCTTCGAAGAACATGGGGACTAGTTGAAGTAATGAGCTCCAATATTAATATGGGGGCTCATTACTTCAATGGAAATAATGAAAAATCATTTCATTTTTTTAGTTGGAACTTTAGGTGGTTCTCGAAAAAAGATAGCGAAAAAAATTATCCCTAAAGTCGAAACTAAGAGGAATATATAAACCAATGCTTCCATAGATTCGATCGTGGTTTACAATTATAGCTTCCACACCTATTCATTTTGGATTATTTACTAAAGAAATTCAAATTTGAGATTTACAATTTACTATTACTAACTATTACTATCTATATAGTATGTATATATAGATATAGTCATTCATATCTTATTACTATTCGATTATATTCTATTTCGAATTTTTCTATATTATTCTATTTATACATAAAAATATAGAAAAAAAGATAAATATATGAAATATAATGAATATGAAATATAATGAAATATCTAAATACTAGAATAAAAGAAAAAATAGAGGCAAAAGATGGCAAAGGAATTTTGTATCAGACTACTTGTCTCCTTGTAGTTGGATCTCCAAGTTTTTGGAATGCTCCAAATTCCACTTGAGCATCCAAATCTGGATCAATACCGGCAAAAACATCTCTGAACAAGGTTCTGGCGCCGTGCCAAATGTGTCCGAAAAAGAAAAGCAAAGCAAACGTAGCATGCCCAAAAGTGAACCAACCCCTTGGACTACTACGAAAAACACCATCGGATTTCAAAGTAGCCCGGTCTAATTCAAAAATCTCACCTAATTGGGCACGTCTAGCATATTTTTTCACAGTAGCAGGATCACTATAAATGACTCCATTGAGTTCTCCACCACAGAATTCAACAGTTACCCCTACTTGTTCAACACTATACTTGGATTCTGCCCTTCTAAAAGGAACATCGGCCCTCACAATTCCGTCTCCATCTACCAAAACTACCGGAAATGTTTCAAAAAAGGTAGGCATACGACGTACAAAGAGTTCACGCCCTTCTTTATCTCTAAAGATGGGGTGCCCCAACCACCCAACAGCTATTCCATCCCCATTATCCATTGAGCCTGCTCTGAATAATCCCCCTTTCGCCGGATTATTACCAATGTAATCGTAAAAAGCTAATTTTTCGGGGATTTTAGACCAAGCTTCCGATAAGCTCAAATTTTCGGCTAGTCCGGCCCCAACTCTTCGATATATTTCTTGTTGGAAGTACCCCTGATCCCACTGATAACGAGTGGGACCAAATAATTCGATTGGAGTAGTTGCTGAACCATACCACATAGTTCCAGCAACTACGAAAGCTGCAAAAAAAACAGCAGCAATACTACTGGAAAGCACAGTTTCAATATTACCCATGCGTAATCCTTTGTATAAACGTTGAGGCGGACGGACACTAAGATGGAATAGACCCGCTAATATGCCCAATGTACCTGCTGCAATATGATGAGAAGCTATTCCCCCCGGAACAAAAGGATCAAAACCTTCCGCACCCCACGCTGGATTTACAGATTGTACTTTTCCCGTTAGTCCATAAGGATCAGACACCCATATACCAGGACCATATAATCCTGTTACATGAAATGCACCAAAGCCAAAGCAAGCAACTCCTGAGAGAAATAAATGAATTCCAAAGATCTTGGGCAAATCCAAAGAAGGTTTTCCCGTACGTTCATCACAGAATATTTCTAGGTCCCAATACACCCAATGCCAGATAGCTGACAAGAAGCACAAGCCAGAAAACAAAATATGTGCTCCTGCCACGCCTTCATAACTCCAAATGCCCGGATTCATTATAGTTCCTCCCGATATATTCCAACCCCCCCACGAATTGGTTATTCCTAAACGAGTCATGAAGGGTATAACGAACATGCCTTGTCTCCACATTGGATCAAGAACAGGGTCAGAGGGATCAAAAACCGCTAATTCATATAGAGCCATCGAGCCGGCCCAACCAGAAACTAGAGCTGTATGCATTATATGGACAGAAAGTAATCGACCGGGATCATTCAATACAACGGTATGAACACGATACCAAGGCAAACCCATGTAAATACCCCTTTCTGAAAAAGAAATAGACATTATGTAACTTTATCGCATTGGAAAAGACTAGACCGTGTATTTCACCTGTTTGGTAGATTTTTTATAGGAAAGGATTAATATTTATTTGTATTCCCTTCTTTTTATTTTTAATGAAATAGAATTCTTTCTATTTCTTTCTATTTAGAAGAACAAATAGAAACAGATCTTATTCTATACCCAATAAGTACCAATACGCAATGGGAGGATTTTTAGGGAAAAAAATGCATAGATACTTTTTTAGAATTCGAAATCATTCGAACAATCGGCTGATCCCATCGATCCCCTTCGTTACAATCTTTCTTTATTCATTCTGTATTCCTCTATGAACCTTCCAGTTCTATATATATATACTTATATATACTATAAAGTCTAGCTAGATAAGAATATTAAGTTCTATTTTATAGAATCTAAATAAGATTCTAAATAGAAAGAAGATTAAAAGATATAAAAATAGAATATAAGAATAGAAAAGAAAGAGAAAAAATGATGAAGACAATAAAACCATTGTTACGTTTCCATATTAAAGTAAAATATAGTACTTCATTTTTTTCTTTATCTTAATGCCCCTTGGTGTTCCAAAAGTACCTTTTCGGAGTCCTGGAGAGGAAGATGCAGCTTGGGTTGACGTATAGTGCGACTTGTCAGACAGATTGGTCATATGGTATTTCTCCGTTATCTCCCTCGATCGAGTATTCTATGTTTCGCCCAATCCAATAAATATATATTCATTTATTGAACCATCAATAATTCGGAGCGTGAAGCACAATAATTCCTATTGGGAATCAATATTATCAATTAAAATAATTGATGGTTTACTTGGACTGATAAAAGAAAGTATCCAGGCTCCGTTCAAAGAATACCAAATTGTAAATGGTAAGAGTAAAAGTAATAGAATGGGAGTGTAAATGTAGTAATTCTGAAATAAAGAATATAAAAAGAAAATAGAAATTTCATTAAATTCTTAATAATTTATTAAATTCATTATTAATGAAATAGAATATAACTTACTATAAGAGAATCTATTTTGTAGAATATATAAGAATTACACGATTACTGCTTGTATCATAGAGACTTACTATAGGGATAATTTTAAACTGCCTACCAATGGAGTAGTATGATGAATACATCGAATATTTTTGGGAAAGGTATGAAAAATTGAAAAAAAAAAAGAAGTGGTACTGGAATCATTTGACCTATATGCTCAAATGGAATTCGGGCAAATATTCCCCCGGAGTAGAACAAGAACCTAAAAGAATTGAAAGGGCCCATTCAGGAACAAGAAAATGACATCGTAATTTGAATTTCGATGAAACAATACATCAATGAGAGGTTAGTTCAATAAGTTCATAAAATTCTTTTTGATTTTCTACATTATAGAATATAGGGAAGGGGAAGGAGAGCAAAACTCATGTTAAAAAAAAAAGAAATAGGATTGGAATCGACACATTGATTTTTTTTCGCAATTCTTTCGAACCGTATGCATCCAAAGGTGCACGTACGGTTCCTCAGGGATACAATTTTGCCCTAATCAACCGACTTCATCGAGAAAGATTACTTTTTTTAGGCCAAGAGGTTGATAGCGAGATCTCGAATCAACTTGTTGGTCTCATGATATATCTCAGCATAGAAGATGATACTAGGGATCTTTATTTGTTTATAAATTCTCCAGGCGGATGGGTAATACCAGGAATAGCCATTTATGATACTATGCAATTTGTGTCACCGGATGTACATACAATATGTATGGGATTAGCCGCTTCAATGGGATCTTTCGTTCTGGTCGGAGGAGAAATTACCAAACGTCTAGCATTCCCTCACGCTTGGCGCCAATGAGTTTTTTTATTTGAAAAAAAAAAAAAGAATACTATGCCTTCGCTGTATCGAATATGAATCAAATAAAGAATAAGTAATAATAGCATGGCAATTCGAGTTCGATATGAACAAACCTTTATTGTTTTTTTCTAACATGAGATTTTGTATCGAGATAGTAGTATGAAAGAAGGGTTATTCCCAATTTGATTTTATGTGTCAAGCAAGAGTCAATTTCAGCGTCACAAACCATTATTCTTCCACACCAGAAGTCTCTTTCTTCTTTTTATGTTATGAGAGAAAGAGTTAAAAAAAAATGGAAAAAATCATTTGATCCTTCTTGGATCCTATCAAAAAAAACTTTGGGATTGCTAAACCACAGACGAGATAAATATATAAAGCAACAGAACCATCATAGTATCTTTTTAACTACTACGAAAGGAAGGGTGGTAAATGGATCATTTAACTATTTGGATCGGATAGGTTCTATTTATTCTTTTCGATAGAAGCTATTCTATCGAAAAGATAAATTCCATTGCAGAGCCGTATGCAATGTACAAAAGATGCCCGTACGGTTGTTTAATTCTATTTTTTATTGTTCTTTTGATTCCCCCTTACTTTAATACTTTAACCCAATCGTGCAATATATAGATAGAAGAACCATTCATGATGTTATATCAATATCATCAGGGTTATGATTCACCAACCTGCTAGTTCTTTTTACGAGGCACAAGCAGGAGAATTTATTCTGGAAGCAGAAGAACTATTGAAGCTTCGCGAAACTCTCACAAAAGTTTATGTACAAAGAACGGGCAACCCTTTATGGGTTATATCCGAAGATATGGAAAGGGATGTTTTTATGTCAGCAACAGAAGCCCAAGCTCATGGCATCGTTGATCTTGTAGCGGTCGAAAATGATAATACTGGGGATTCCATATAAATATACGAATTCCTTTTAAAAATTGGAATTTCCCGTGTGAATAGAAATCATTCATAATCATCAACCATCAGGTTAAGATCGATCTAAACCAACCCCCCGCTCTATTCTATCTAGAATGAGATTCTATAGACACGCCATGCCAACCATTAAACAACTTATTAGAAACGCACGACAGCCAATAAGAAATGTCACGAAATCTCCCGCTCTTCGAGGATGTCCTCAGCGTCGAGGAACATGTACTAGGGTGTATGTGCGACTCGTTCATTTCAGATCATGAGTTTGAAAAATGTAAAAGTTTTTTACAGTATCAACGACCACTACCAATGAATTAGGATAGATATAGTGAAAGACGGCCTTTTAATTGACTAGTATCTAAAAATGAAGATCTATAATCTACTTAATTATGTTATGAATTTATGGTTTCTATTGGTGAAAATCCAATCACTCCATTTGAGATGAGAAGGAATTCTCCATTGGTAACAAATAGTTATCCATTAAGCGGAGGAAAAAGGTTATGCTCCTATTCCTTTTCTTGAAAAAACGGACTAACAGGGTCAGCTACCTAGCCAACTTTCCGAATTAAATGCCGTCACTGTATGGATAGCTTTTTTGTGAAAAGGACTATTACTTTATAATTAGAATTGAAAAAAGAATTCTAATTGAAAAATGAATGGGTAGAGCCAAAGAGTGTGAACTATACAAGTTCACGATAAAATTCGATGAAATGAAAGAAGAGGCTCCGGTGTATAGAGAGGACCTCACCGTTTCAGAAGTTACCATAGAAACGAGGAAACCCACTATTCTTTTTTATTTAGTAGCATTTTAATTTCTTATTTCCAGGCGAGATACCTACCTTGAAGAAAGAAAAAATCGTGGTCGGGAAGGTCATAGTCGCAAAAGCCATTGGAATTTATATTTTATATATCGGAAGAATCCGTTTTGTTATTAATCGACCGGAGGAAAAGGATGACTGAAAGAAGAGAAATCAATTAGTTATTCAAGAAAATTTCATTTGATTTGATTCAATGACCAGAGTTAAACGAGGATATACAGCTCGGAGACGTCGAAAAAAGATTCGTTTATTTGCATCAACCTTTATAGGGGCTCATTCAAGACTTACTCGAACAACTACTCAACAAAGAATGAGAGCTTTGGTTTCTTCTCATCGAAATAGGAGCAGGAAAAAGAGAGATTTTCGTCGTTTGTGGATCACTCGGATAAATGCGGTAACTCGTGAGGATAGGCTATTCTATAGTTATAGCCTATTCATACACAATCTGTACAAGAGACAATTGCTTCTGAATCGTAAAATACTTGCGCAAATAGCCCTATCAAATAAGAATTGTTTTGATATTATTTCAAAGAAAATCATTAATCAAAAATAAAAAAAAAAAAAAAAGAATACAAATCAAATAAAGGAATAAAAGAATCTTAATTATTATACAGGAAACAAGAATGATTGAAACAGGATTTCCCGGAGAATGGACTCCGGGAAGATAGAAGAAAAAGAAATGAAGATTTGAGTAGTAGGAATAAACGAACATCTTTCAAGAAAAAAAGATTTCTTCCCCATTTTTACTTTATTTATAATTTTAGAGTTTATAATACAAGAATCAAATCTGGATTCTAGTTTTTTTGAGCAAAAAATTCATATTAATATGAGCTTGAGTTCCGATTGGACTTTTGAAGAGTCTATCTATTTATTTTTGGTTCTAGGACCAGTAGTTCTAGGGATCGACTCCACTCTCTCCAATTGTTTCTCATTATTACGAAAAGGTAACAAAGATAAAATACGAGCTTGTTTTATAGCAATAGTAATTAATCGTTGTTGTTTCAAAGTTAACCTATTTGTCCGTCTAGATAATATTTTTCCTTGTTCACTAAGAAATCGACTAATTAAACTCATGTTTCTATAATCGATTCGATCCCCCGATCCGATTGGGGGTAAACGTCTACGAAAAGATCGCTTGGATTTACGAAAAGGTTGTTTGGATTTATCCATGGTTTGTTTATTCCTTCTATATATCTATAGAAAATAATCTATAAAATAGAATACTTTTTTTTATTCATTTAATTAAGATTCGACCAAAATAGGATTTGGTTTGTATTATATATGTTAAGATGTAAAGTTCTTAGTCTTCCCACTACTTGTAAAAATAACACAAGCATTCCGTTACATCTATTTCTTTATTTCCCCATGAATTGTATACTTTTGACAATAGCGACAAAATTTTCTAAATTCTAGTCGATTGGGTGTATTGTGTCGATTCTTTTGAGTAATATATCTAGAAATGCCCGGCGATTTTTTATTGACACCCTTTCGAACACAACAGGTACATTCCAAAATAACTCTAATTCTAATATCTTTACCCTTGGCCATGAACCTCCTTTTCATTTTGGATCGACTTCACTTTAGAACTCTCTTCATTTTCTTTTTGATCCGAACCAAAGAAAAAGAAAAGAAAAAAGAATCTACATTCTATATCTATACTATATTAACTATATTAATAAACTATATTAATAAAAGTTATTAACTAGAAATGGAATTTGTAAATATTTTCTTTTTCTAATTCTAATAATTCGAATGACTTCTAAGTACTATAATCTAAAAAAGAATTACTATGAATTAATATAACTATAAAGAAAAAGAGTCATATTCATTAATAGAAGAATATTACGAATATCATAATAATTCATTAATACAATTTTTTCTAACTATGAATTCTTCCTATCCTAATCTCAGTATCTTCTTCTTCTTTCTATGTTAGAATTTCGTGGAACCGCCCCTAGACTGGATCCACATTTCCATTTATTTTCCAAAAAATTCTATCGTAGATTCACTGTATTTTGACTGAGGTTCGATACACTCTTTCTCTTTCTTTTTTGAGAATAGAAAAGAAAAAGGAGGCGAAATTGGAGCCATGTTACGTAGAATTGTATCTCAAATCTTCTTCATTTTTTCACAGATCAATAAAAGAATTCAATCAAGATGAAAAAAAGGGGAATGACAAGGCATCTGGAAATAAACGATGAATTTCTATCAATAGACCTGCTAAAGACCCAAACCATAGAGTGGTTAGCACAGGTGCCGTTGAGAGATATGTTTTTATATCTCGCATTGAAAATCCTCCTTCGTCTTTTCTTTTTTTTTTCTTCTTTATTTATTTCAATTCTTTATTTATATCTATTTATATTGTATATTGTAAGACATATATAGTCTCTAATACATAGATCATAGATAACCCGATATTTGAATTTTAGTTCAAGATTCTTTGTTTTTGCTTGAAATGAAATTCTAATTAGGAATTACTAACTAAAATGCATATATATGTACAATGATCCAGCAGATTCCATTTTGTCGCCCTCTAAAAGAAAATGACAAAAAAATTATCTACCTATCTATATAGAGATGGTAGAGCAAAAAAGAAGGATGTGGAAAACAAGACATGGATTTTATACAATGGACACTGTACAACAATCTTTAAAAGGGATGTAGCGCAGCTTGGTAGCGCGTTTGTTTTGGGTACAAAATGTCACAGGTTCAAATCCTGTCATCCCTACCTATTCTTTCTCCTATGGACAGTTAGGAGGTATTCATTGAATAAGATCGGGAAATTTTGGACATAATTTTTCATTTTTGCATACTATATGCACACAAAACCCTCGGGGTTAAAAAAATCCTTTTCTTTACAATCGTATCTACTTTTATAGGATATAAGAAAGCGCTCTTAGTTCAGTTCGGTAGAACGCGGGTCTCCAAAACCCGATGTCGTAGGTTCAAATCCTACAGAGCGTGATTCCGTTTATGTTATGTCGAATTACAATGAAATAACTTAACAAAACAAAGTAGAATTGCAACTTAAATTTGACCTCCTACAAAGAGGAGGTCAATCAAAAAAAGAGATGTTACTTAATCAAAGGTCCAACTGATCACCGCGCCTGTATTGTAAATATGCAGTTACAAATAATCCTGTTAAAGTAATAGGAATTAGACCTAAGACGATTCCAAATAGAAAAACTTCAATCATTTCGATTTGCTTTAGGGAATAAAAAGAGAGGTAAGATCTATCCCTAAATATTAATCTGAATTATCCATGAATCTCAATGACCATGAATTGGCAATTGACGTGGGAAGAAACCATAGAATACCTGAAATGAAATATTAGGAGAGGCTTTGATTTTTATTTTTTGAAATTGTTTATTGAATTTCATTTCTTTCATTATTTCAAATAAGTCGTATCTTGTTCAAACCAATAAATATAGCTGGGGTTATAGTTGAAGCAGCCAGTAAAAAACCAAAATAACTAGTTAGAATAGGCATGAAAGAGCTAAATTAGATATGTTCTTTTACTACATATATGAATAAAACATTTACCTAAGTCTCAATCCAGATATGACGGTAAGAAAAACTAATTGAAAGAATTCGTTGAGTTCCAATTGAAAGTTCTTGATTAATCAGTCATTATAGACGGACACTAAAAAAAAAAAAGAAGAATAAAAAATATGAAATATAATTCTAATATATTAATTCCAATTAGCCAATGAAAAAGTAAAGAATTAAATAGATAGGGATAGTAATAAGAATTTCCATTTCTAATAATTACTATTTAGAATAGTAATAATAACTTCAGTTTAGAAGTTTAAAATGTTTAAAATGAAATAGTATCAGCATATTTGTTCTATGAACGAACAATTACCAATTACTTTAATAAAACGAGAGGATTCAAAAAAATAAAATATGAACCGAACCACCATTTATAGATTTCACATAACATATAATGGAATATTATGAATATAATGAGATCTTTTAATCATGATATCTCTCATTAATTATTAGAGCCCATCCATTCAAGATCTTTACTTTCTATTACTATGATGAATCCACTAATATAAACCTTACTTAATCTTATATTCTAAGGAAAATAAATTTATACATAGACAAGGAAGATATAGCAATAGCATTTCCTTTCGGTAATGATCGAGGCTGCGTTGCTGCGCTATAGGAAGGATAGCTATACTGATTCGGTCTACTCTAAATACACCTTTGGTACAAGATTGACGATCTCACAAAGATCCAGTATCAGTAGTTTTAGATTTACTGATTCCATCTTTAACGGAGTCGGCCCGCCTTTTTTTTTGAACATACAAGAATTTGTGGAGCTCAGCATGTCTGGAAGCACGGGAGAACGTTCTTTTGCTGATATTATTACTAGTATTCGATACTGGGTCATTCATAGCATTACTATACCTTCCCTATTCATTGCGGGTTGGTTATTCGTCAGTACGGGTTTAGCTTACGATGTTTTTGGAAGTCCTCGGCCAAA